ACTTAGTTAAGGAGATTGTATAAAAAAAATCTATGTAACCTCGATTATATGACCAAGCATATATTACATTTATTATTTTCCCTCCCCAAACTTGCATTTTTTTAGGAACCTTTTTAACAAATGAATTAACTAAATTCAAATTTTGTAAAGGTGAATAAACAGGCTTATATAAAAAGGACGCTATAAGTATTCCGGAATAAGCTATACTGACTGAAAAAATTGCGTTTATAAGAAATTCATACCAATCAACAGAGTGGGTTCGGTTTTGATGTAAAGGGTTTATGGACGGAATTAATAATTTGGATAATATATCTAACTCGACTCCTTCCTGATTGAAGAAAGGAATTCCTACAGCCCCAACGAATAACGTAAATAAAACCAATACAAGCATGGGAAATAGCATAGTATTGTCCGATTCATAGGGATATGATAAAGTTTTTTTAGTGCCAAAATGAGTAATACTAATAAAAGGCTGCACCATGTTTCTTCCATTTTCATTACTAGCAATTCGATATGTGTTTAAAAAAGGAACCCCTTGGTTATTTTTTATCATTAATAAATCGAATATACGAAAGTTTTTTTTCAAAATTTTAGGTCCTTTTTTACCCCACAGAGACATTGAATAGAATGAGCTGCTTTTTTTGCCACTGTAATTTTGAAAATAAATGTTTAAATGTCCGTCAAAAGTAAGTAAATAGATCCGAAACATATAAAAAGCGGTTAATCCTGCCGTAGAATAAGCTATTATTGCAAAAATTGGTGAATATAACCAACTGTCATTAAGAATTTCGTCTTTGGACCAAAAACAAGCCAGAGGTGGAATACCACAAAGAGAAAGTGTACCTAATAAAAAAGACGTTTTTGTAATTGGTACATGTTTTCTTAAACCACCCATAAGAACCATATTCTGACTTTTATCTGGAGAATATCCAACAATAGCTTCCATCGAATGAATAATAGATCCCGATCCTAAAAACAACAATGCTTTCGAATAAGCATGAGTAATCAAATGAAATAAAGCAGCTCGATAAGAACCCATACCTAAAGCTAACATCATATAACCCAATTGAGACATTGTAGAATAAGCTAAACCTCTCTTAATATCTTTTTGAGCAAGAGCTAAAGTAGCTCCTAAAAATAATGTTATTATACCTATCAAAGATATTATATTTAATATATAAGGTATAACTATGAAAAGAGGAAGAAGCCTAGCTACAAGAAAAATTCCTGCTGCTACCATGGTAGCAGCATGTATAAGAGCCGAAATAGGGGTAGGCCCTTCCATGGCATCGGGTAACCAGACATGAAGGGGAAATTGAGCAGATTTAGCAACTGCGCCGGCAAATAATAGGAACGCACAGAAAGTAACAAATAAAGTATTAACTTGATTATTATAAACCAAATTATTGAATATTTCAAACAAATCCCGAAATTCAAAACTACCTGTTATCCAATAAAAACCTAAAATTCCTAATAATAATCCAAAATCCCCGACACGATTAGTTACAAACGCTTTTTGACAAGCATTTGCCGCATTGGGTCGGGTAAACCAAAACCCTATTAATAGATAAGAACACATTCCAACCAATTCCCAAAAAATATAAATTTGTATTAAATTAGAACTAGTAACTAACCCCAACATTGAAGTATTAAAAAAACTCATATAAGCAAAAAATCTCACATACCCCCGATCATGAGACATATAATTGTCACTATAAATAAGAACCATAACCCCAACACTAGTGATTAATATTGACATAATAGAAGTAAGTGGATCAACCAAGGAGCCGAACTCTAAAGAAAAATCATTATTGATGGTCCAAGACCATACATATTGATAGACAGAATTGTTATTTAGTTGCTGAATAAAGAAATGGGCTGAAAAAAGAAAAACTATACTTAATAATAAAACACTCGGAAAAGCCCACATACGTCGAAGATTTTTAGTTGCCGTTGGAAAAAGCAGAAGCCCCGCTCCTATTAACATAGGAACTGGAAGTGGAATGAACGGTATGATCCATGAATATTGATATGTATATTCCATATAAAAATAAATAAAAAAATTATCTTAATTAATTGTTTCTGATTCACTAGTTCTTATTTCTTTTCTTTTGAAAGAGGTCGATTAATAAAAAAATTAAGATATATAAAATAAAACTTAAATAGAATTTTCCAGCCTTAATTTTTCGTAATCTTTCCAAACTACTTCAAATATTTCAAATGAAGATGAAGAATAGGGGTTAGTCAAATGATATGAAGAAGTTACGAGTGAAAAATAAATATGTACTTTAATTTCAATTTCATAGTAATATTATTAATAATTAATATTGTTAATATTGAATTAAATTATTAATATGAAATTAAACTTTTTAAATAAAATTTTATGAAGATAAAAACGAAAAGTTACAATTTCGATCTAATTATTACGTATTACAATAATTTATTTATACCTATAGAGCAAGGATAAATTAGAGCAAATAATGACAGCAAAAAAGCAAAAAATAGTTAATAGGAATCATAGGGCCCATAACTTGACTTATAAAACCTTTTTTTCCATAAAAAAACCTATTTATTGCAGTTTGGTTAGGTTATTCCCAATCATTAACTAATGTTTCTAGATGTCTTTCACATCCAACTGATGAACCTATTATAATTTAAAAATGGCAGTTCCAAAAAAGCGCACCTCGAGTTCAAAAAAACGTATTCGTAAAAATATTTGGAAAAGGAAAGGGTATTGGGCAGCGTTGAAAGCTTTTTCGTTAGCGAAATCGCTTTCGACCGGTAATTCAAAAAGTTTTTTTTGTGTAACAAATAAATAATCAAATAATAGACTAAATAATGTGAATCGGTTTCATTTTTGTTAGAATGTATTTCTAAGGTTTTTTTTCTAAAATTTAAAAGTTATCAAGACTATAAATAATATTAATCTAATAATAATAAATCTAAATACTATTTCATTTTTATTTAATTTCTTAAATAAAAAAAAAAAAAAAATTATTTAAATTCTATAATGTTTTAACCTGATCAATAACGGTATTCTTTTGTTTGAAAAAGGAATAAACGCAAGTACAGGGTTTCACCTTTTGTTTTGGGATGTTTTATCATTTTCAAGATGGGGATTCTCACTTTCCCCATCGACTTGACTCGATAATCAATTTTTTTTAGTCCGATCCATGAATAGAACTCAAAATTATCTAGTTCCAAATGTTCCGTATTATGTTCAGGAGACTGTAAAGTAATAAACTACGATACGAAACGAAAAAAACTGTTATTACTTAAGTAAAAAAAAAAAAAAACAGAAACAAGGAATACTCTAAAATAAATAATAAACAAAAGATAAGATTATAAGAATAGTTTATTAACGAAAACGTTTAGATTAAATGCCCAATTTTGAAACAAATTTTTAGTCATCGATTTTAATATTTCCTAAAAAAATATTGAATTAATCTCCTCAATCTAGACAATTGAATAAAAATAGATTATTATGATTTCGAATAAGCCGCTATGGTGAAATCGGTAGACACGCTGCTCTTAGGAAGCAGTGCTAGAGCATCTCGGTTCGAGTCCGAGTGGCGGCATGGCTTTTTCTAAAAGAGTAAGCCCTATAATGAATTCAATTCGCGATTTCAATTCCTATAATTGAGGCCCTCCTTTTAATAAATTTTATGATATTTTTAACTTTAGAGCATATATTAACTCATATATCCTTTTCGATCATTTCAATTGTAATTACAATTCATTTGATAACTTTATTTGTTGATGAAATCGTAGGACTATATGATTCATCAGAAAAGGGGATGATCGCTACTTTTTTCTGCATAACAGGATTATTGGTTACTCGTTGGATTTATTTTGGGCATTTACCATTAAGTGATTTATATGAATCATTAATTTTTCTATCGTGGGGTTTTTCCATTATTCATATGATTCCTTATTTTAAAAAACAGCAAACCCATTTAAGCGCAATAACGGCGCCAAGTGTTATTTTTACCCAGGGTTTCACTACTTCAGGTTTTTTAAATGAAATGCATCAATCCGCAATATTAGTACCGGCTCTCCAATCGCATTGGTTAATGATGCACGTAAGTATGATGGTGTTGGGCTACGCAGCTCTTTTGTGTGGATCATTAGTATCATTAGCTCTTCTAATCATTACATTTCGAAAATTCATAAGGATTTTTAGTAAAAGCAATAATTTATTAACTGAGTCGTTTTCCTTTGGTGAGATTCAATACGTGAATGAAAGAAACAATGTGTTACAAAGCACTTCTTTGATTTCTTCTCAGAATTATTACAGATATCAATTAATTCAACAATTGGATCGATGGAGTTATCGTATTATTAGTTTAGGATTTATACTTTTAACCATAGGTATTCTTTCGGGAGCAGTATGGGCTAATGAAGCATGGGGATCCTATTGGAATTGGGATCCAAAAGAGACTTGGGCATTTATTACTTGGACCATATTTGCGATTTATTTACATATTCGAACAAATAAAAATTATGAAACTGTAAATTCTGCAATTGTGGCTTCAATGGGTTTTCTTATAATTTGGATATGCTATTTTGGGGTTAATCTATTAGGAATAGGGTTACATAGTTACGGTTCATTTACACTACCATCTAATTGAATAAAGTACTTAAGAACCAGAAACCTGGGGCAGCATACGTATATATATAAAACCCTTATATAAACAAACCATCAAGAACCATTTGAATCAAGTAATAGAAATGGAATGATTCAAATGGTTCTCGAAAATGTCAAAAATATCTGGTTATATGGTTATAATACCTACTTTTTATTTAACTTAAAAGCAGAAATCAGAAAAGACTTTTTTTGTACAATGAACAATTTTTAAAATCATTGCATTTTTTATTTTGATTTATTGACAAAAACTATCTAAAAAAAAAATTTGATAGAATAGCTTCGACCCTGTCAGCGGATAATGAGAAAACGAAATCGGGATAAATCCCAATACCTATTACAGGTAAAAGGATAGAAATCGAAATAAATAACTCTCGCGGCCCAGAATCAAAAAAATAAGAATTTGGGGCATTAAAAAGCTTGTATCCATAGAACATCTGGCGTAACATAGATAATGAATAAATAGGAGTTAATATCATTCCAATTGCCATTACCAAAGTAATTAATACTTTGGTCATTAAAAGATATTTTTGGCTAGTAAGTATTCCAAAAAAAACTAGCAATTCAGCAACAAAACCACTCATCCCCGGTAATGCAAGCGAAGCCATTGATAAGATACTAAAAGTAGTGAATATTTTTGGAATTGAGATAGCCATTCCGCCCATTTCGTCGAGATAAACAAGTCGTATTCTATCATAACTCGTTCCGGCCAAGAAAAAAAGCGCAGCGCCAATAAATCCGTGAGAAATTATTTGTAAAATGACCCCATTGAGCCCTGTATCGCTTATAGAACCAATTCCTATAATTATGAAACCCATATGAGATACAGAAGAATAGGCTATTCTTTTTTTTAAATTACGCTGTCCAAGAGATGTTAAAGCTGCATAGATAATTTGAATTGTGCCAACTATCATCAACCAGGGAGAAAATAGAGAATGGGCGTGGGGTAATAATTCCATATTGATTCGAACCAACCCATACGCTCCCATTTTTAATAAGATTCCGGCTAAAAGCATACAAGTACTATAATGTGCTTCTCCATGGGTGTCTGGTAACCATGTGTGTAGGGGTATGATCGGTGATTTAACAGCAAAAGCAATAAGAAACCCAATATAGAATATTATTTCCAGTGCTACAGGATATGATTGATTAGCTGATGTTTCAAAATTTAATGTCGGTTCATTGGAGCCGTATAAACCAATACCCAAAACTCCTATTAATAAAAAAACGGAACCTCCGGCCGTGTACAAAATAAATTTTGTAGCTGAATACAAACGTTTCTTTCCCCCCCACATGGATAGAAGTAGATAAACGGGAATTAATTCTAACTCCCACATGATGAAAAAAAGTAAAAGGTCTTGAGACGAAAATGGTCCTATTTGACCGCTATACATTGCTAACATTAGAAAATGGAATAGTCGGGAATCTCGAGTAACGGGCCAAGCCGCTAAAGTAGCTAAAGTTGTAATAAATCCTGTCAGTAAAATGGGTCCTATAGAAATTCCATCTATTCCCAATCTCCAGTAAAAATTAAAAAAATGGATCCATTTATAATTCTCCGTTAGTTGCATTAACGGATCATCCAATTGGAAACGATAACCAAAGGCATAGGTTGTTAGAAGGAGTTCCATTATGCATATACATAAAGTATACCACCTTATTACCTTATTTCCTCTATGAGGAAGAAAGAAAATTAAGGAACCCGCGGATATTGGCAAAACTACAATTAACGTTAACCAAGGAAAATTATTCATAGTAAAAACAAAATAAACTTGGACCAGAAAAACCCGTGCTCGAAATAAATATATTTCGAGCGCGGGTTTTTGTCGGTAAAGGTAAAAAAATCAAATGTATTCGAGTAGGGTTTTCTGGAACGTATTAATAAGCTAGACCCATACTGCGAGTTGTTTCATGCCATAAATAAACGCGAACACTCAAGAAATCCGTTGGACAGGCCGATTCACATCTCTTACAACCGACACAATCCTCTGTTCTTGGAGCAGAAGCAATTTGCTTAGCTTTACATCCGTCCCAGGGTATCATTTCTAATACATCGGTTGGGCAAGCTCGCACACATTGAGTACACCCTATACACGTATCATAAATCTTTACTGAATGTGACATCGGATCTATAAATTTTTAAACGTCAGAAATTTTCAATCTAGTAAACTTGTAAATGAATCATATATTTAGACACCAGATGAATCAATAATTTACCAGAAATTTTTAGGCAATTTACTTCTGGATCGACTCGTGCGATAGGGCCAAGATACTTTGATTTCTTACATTTTCGAAAATATAAATTAAATTTAATGTATGGTCATGTTAACTCTAATTTCGAAATATTGTAATTTCTATGATTAATACTACTTATTCAACAAATTCGATTGATTGATACGAGTTGATTTTCTGTTACGATAAATTGACGAAACAATAGCCAGTCCAATAGCTGCTTCAGCGGCGGCAATAGCTATAACAAAAATTGAGAAAATATTTCCTTTTAATTGCCGGCTATCAAAAAAATCAGAAAATGTTACAAAATTAATATTAACCGCATTTAGTATAAGTTCAAGACACATAAGGGCTCTAACCATATTTCGGCTCGTGATCAAGCCATAGATACCTATAGAAAATAAGTAGGCACTCAAAACAAGTACATGCTCGAGCATCATTGACTAACTCCTGATCAATTTTGATTTGATTCATTTCAATATGAACTGAACAACAATTCAACGAGTTCAATTGACTCGAATCTAAAGTGCAGAACAAAGGAATATATTTTATTAGTAATGGATTACATAAAATAATTTTTATTTTTACTTTTAGACATAACCAATTTAAAAATGGAAGATAAAAAATGTAATAACATAGAACAGAGTTTAATTTTGATTACTGTTGCTAATTCTGCTAATTCTAGAGATTCATTATTGGCGCGCTACGGCAATTGCGCCTATTAAAGCGACTAAAAGAATTATCGAAATGAATTCAAATGGAAGAAAAAAATCTGTTGCTAAATGAATCCCAATTTGTTGACTATTACTTATCAAATCTTGCTCTATAATCTGGTTTGATCTTGTAGTCCAAATAATCCCGTACCAGGACGTATCTGTAATAGTAATCATTAGTAAAACAAAAATACTTGTACAAACAGGCAAGGTAATCCCAGCCCCCACAGTCCAAAGATTAAAATCTTTGTAATATTCGGAACCATTCATAAACATCACAGCAAATACAATTAAAACATTTATAGCTCCCACGTAAATAAGAAGTTGTGCAGCAGCTACAAAATAGGAGTTTAAAAGAATATAGAATAATGATATACAAACAAGAACCAATCCTAACGAAAAGGCAGAATAAATGGGGTTGGTAAATAATACTACCCCTATACCTCCTAGTATAAGACCCGATCCCAGAAAGATTAAAAGAAAGTCATGTATTGGTCCAGGCAAATCCATTATATGTAAAATAAAAGATAAATAAATCTAAATGTTTTTCATGATTTTATTGAGATCCGACCGGATTTTTTTTTTTTTTATAATTTTTGAGAAATTCCTAATTAAATCCTAAGAGATGTGATTAAATGTAGGTACAATTATTGGGCTAATTTTATTCTTTATCTGAATATGAAGGAATGGTTCTAATCCGAAATTTTGTATTTCGAAATATATACAGATATATTAATTAATACATTTTTAATCAAAATTAAGACTCGATTTTTATCAACCAATCAATCAATAGGTGGAGTTTTGAGTTATTAACCAAACAAAATGCAAGAACCCCCAATTTCTTTAAATTAGAGCAAAACCGAACCTTAGTATTGTTATAAAGAATTGAAAATTTTTCGGAAATCAAGAGGTTTACTTATTTTTTATATTTTTTATTTGAGTCGAATTAAAAATTGTTCGAATTGTATAATCGTCAATTACTGACATTGGTAAACGACCTAAAGCAATTTGATTATAATTTAATTCGTGACGATCATAAGTAGAAAGTTCATATTCTTCAGTCATTGATAAACAATTTGTTGGACAATACTCAACACAATTACCACAAAATATACAGATTCCGAAATCAATACTGTAATTAAGTAATCGTTTCTTTCGAATATCTGGTTCCAATTTCCAATCAACAACGGGTAGATCTATAGGACATACACGAACACATACTTCACAAGCAATACATTTATCAAATTCAAAATGAATTCGACCACGGAAGCGCTCCGCGGTGATTAATCTTTCATAAGGATATTGAATAGTTACGGGTAAACGATTTGCGTGAGATAAAGTAATTATGAAACTTTGACCAATGTACCTTGCAGCTCGTACTGTTTGTTGACCATAATTCATGAACCCAGTTACCATAGAAAACATATCGTGAATATATATATATGAATAATTTTTTGTTTGTTTATTTCTCTTGTTTGAGACAAGTTGTGAATATAGACTATTCCTTTACAGCGAAAAGAGTTGGGAAGAAGTTGTTAATAATAGATTACCGAGAGAGATCGGTAAAAGAAATTTCCATCCAAGATTTAATAGTTGGTCCATTCTTAGCCTCGGCAAAGTCCACCTTGTTGTGATAGGAATGAATAAGAACAAATACGTTTTAGTTAATGTAATAAAGATACCAATCGTCGCTCCAAAGACTCCACCCAGTTTATTTATTTCAAAAAACTCAGAAACATATATGTCTGGAATAAAGATATTCCAACCTCCGAAGTAAAGAACTGTTACAAATAATGAAGAAACTAATAGGTTTAGATAAGAAGCAACATAAAATAAACCAAATTTGATACCCGAGTATTCGGTTTGATAACCTGCTACTAATTCTTCTTCTGCTTCTGGTAAATCAAAAGGTAATCTCTCACATTCGGCTAGGGAAGAGATGAGAAAAATGAGAAACCCTATAGGTTGACGCCACAAATTCCACCCCCAAAAACCGTATTTTGATTGTGCCTCAACTATATCAATTGTACTTGAACTGTTAGATAATCATAGTCGGTGATATCATCACTGTTACCGTCGCTATTACAGAACCGTACATGAGATTTTTACCTCATACGGCTCCTTGAAGGCCATAAATAAATCTAAGGACCGTAAGTATTATTTTATCTTGATATGTTTGTAGTATGGATAAGGTCAAACTTTATTGTACGGTCCAAAATTAGACCAATAGAATTCTGTCTGTTATAATTATTATTTTAAAAAGTAAATAAATTACTAATAAAATAATAAAACAAAGTACTTATGAATTGATCTTACCCCTTCTTTAATCATTTCAATTCTTCTTTGTTGAGTAATAACTTAATTCTTCAATAAAATACTTCTTGTAGAAATATAACTAACCCGGCGTTTTTACTTACGAAAAACAGTTCCATATTAATTCATGAACTATGATATATATTCTATATATATATATGAATACGGAAAAGGATAAAAAAGATATTTTTTTTATTGGAATTGGATTTATTTCTCTTTTTTTTTTTCGTTTCTATTCTTATTTCTATTTCTTAAAAAAAGAGGGCTTACAAAAAAGGGATTGTTTCGTTCCCAATAGTTATGAATTTAATCGGTGGATAGGAGCATACTCTGGATTGGAATCGTGCCTTGGGGAGTACTGCCTAATAATTTCTACCAACTTTAAGCCCCAATTAGTATTCGTTGTTTGTATATTATGTAAAAATGTCCTTTTGGATAATTTACATAATTTCTATTACAAATCCGTTACATATCTTGGTGTTTCTAACCATCCACTCGTTTTTGTTCAGCCCCCCGCTATGATAATACATGTATGTTAAGTTAATACATACAAATGAAAACTCAATACGGTGGATCTTTTGAGCCCGCTTCAAGTCAGGATGACTAATCAACCAATCTTGGGGTAAACGATTTATTATGCTTATGTTTATTTCCGCTTAACTCTTTAACTCTTATACATGGAAAATGAGACTCAATGTTTTTACTGCGAATTTATATATTCTAAATTATATAATATATATAAGCTGTTTTCTTCCACTCATATAACTATTTGATTTAATTCTTCAATCCCAATAAGGAATAAAAAAAATGAAGATATCTAACTCTACTCAACTTATCCCACCGTTTTCCGAGAAAGGAAGAGTCGAGAAAGTTTTATGTCTATATATCAACGAATCGCACGTAGAGATATTGATAACACACATAAGGTTAATGGTATTTCATAACTAATTGATTGAGCAGCAGCTCGTAGACCACCTAAAAAAGAATATTTATTATTTGACCCGTACCCTGACATAAGAAGTCCAATCGGAGCAATACTTGAAATGGCAATCCATAGAAAAACCCCAATATTGAGATCCGCTAAAACAAGGCGATAACCAAATGGAACTACTAAAAAGCTTACTAAAATGGATATAACTGCTATGGATGGACCGATACTGAATAAACGAGTATCCCCTCTAGATGGAAAAAGATTCTCTTTGAAAAGAAGTTTTGTCCCATCTGCTAGAGCTTGAAGAACTCCCAAAGGGCCGGCGTATTCGGGTCCAATACGTTGTTGTATTCCCGCGGATATTTCTCTTTCTAACCATACAATTACCAGTACGCCTAGTGTAATTCCCAATACAAGAGTCAAAATAGGAATAAGTAACCATATAATTCCATAGAACCACTTTAAAAATTCCAGTCTAGAAAAAGAATCGATATCTTGTACTTTTAGTGTATCAATTAGCATTTCAACGATCAACTTCTCCCATAATGATATCTATACTACCTAGTATTGTCATAATATCAGCCAATTTCATTCTTTTAACTAACTGAGGAAGAATTTGCAAATTAATAAAACCTGGCGGTCGGATTTTCCATCTCCAAGGAAAACCACTCCGATCCCCTATCAGAAAAATACCCAATTCTCCTTTTGGAGCTTCGACTCGTACATAAAGTTCTTGTTTCGGCAATTCAAATGTAGGAGAGGGTTTTTTACCAATAAAGCGATATTCAAAATCATTCCATTCGGGATTCCTTTCTCTATCAAAGTATCGGATTTCTAAATTCTCATATGGTCCCCCCGGAATTCCTTCAAGAGCCTGTTGAATAATTTTTATGGATTCCGTCATTTCACCAATTCGTACTAGATAACGAGCCAATGAATCCCCTTCTTTTTGCCACTGTACTTCCCAATCAAATTCGTCATAACATTCATACTGATCCACTTTACGAAGATCCCATTCTATTCCGGACGCTCGCAGCATCGGTCCTGATAAACCCCAATTTATTACTTCCTCTCGACCAATAATGCCCACCCCTTCGACTCGTTCTAAAAAAATAGGATTGCGTGTAATAAGTTGTTGATATTCAGCAACCCTTATTAAAAAATAATCGCAGAAATCCAAACATTTATCTATCCAGCCATGAGGAAGATCAGCCGCTACCCCTCCGATCCTAAAATAATTATGCATCATTCTCATACCGGTGGCAGCTTCGAATAGATCATATACTAATTCTCTTTCTCTGAAAATATAGAAAAAGGGAGTCTGCGCACCAATATCCGCCATAAAAGGGCCAAGCCATAACAGATGCGAAGCTATACGACTCAACTCTAACATAATTATTCTAATATAGCTGGCTCTTTTAGGTACTTGAATATTTCCCAGCTGTTCCGGTCCATTTACCGTTATTGCTTCTGTGAACATAGTAGCTAAATAATCCCAACGTGTTACATAAGGCAAATATTGTATAATTGTTCGGTTTTCCGCAATCTTTTCCATCCCTCGATGTAAATAACCCAATATTGGTTCACAGTCAATAACATCTTCACCATCTAGAGTAATGATGAGTCGAAGAACACCATGCATTGATGGGTGGTGGGGACCCATGTTGACTACCATGAGGTCTTTTCTTGTAGCTGGTATATTCATAGGTTTTTCCTTAATTCATTCTTTCATGAATTGCTGCAAACGAAAAAAAAAATTCATTTAAATTCAAGATCTAATAAATCAAATAATCCAAAATGCTTCTTCAAATTAACGAGTTTTTGATTCCCGAATATCCAACCGATTAATTAATTCTTTATAACCTATTCTATTTTTCTTTGACAAATAAGATAGAAGTCGTTGGCGTTTTCCCAAAATTTTACGCAGACCTCTCTGAGATAAATAGTCTTTTTTGTGTAATTGTAAATGTGAAGTAAGCCTTCGTATCCTATTGGTGAAACTAAATATTTGAAATTCAACAGAACCCCTGTTTTCTTCTTTTTCTTCTTGTGCAATAACTGAGATGAATGCATTTTTTACCATAAAACGAAACCCCCTTCTTTTTTTTATTTTAAGATATTTTGATTGATAGATATCTTTATTGATCAGTAATAATAATGTCACTTGTTTTAGTTTGGTATAGACAATAATCGTAATTTCGCTTTAATTTCGAATTTGATTAAATCAATCCTATTTTAATTTCAAAATTGGATTTGAAAAGGTATACAAAAGGCTGATTGTTTTCCGTACTCCAAAAATATAAAAACGTAGTACTAAAACCAGAAGATTTTATTGATTCATTTCTTTTCTAAATCGAATTGATATGTCATTGAATTAGTATCATGTATCAGAATGGAATGTAAGACAATGAATGTGTGCACCTTTTTGTTGTCATAGACCCGCTGCGATATGGGAAGGGGAAAGATAGCAAAAAATTACTATTAATGAATTTTCAATCGCGGATACATATGTATCCTTATCATACTGAAACGACTGCCGTTATTGCTATCAAACCAATAGCGATTCATACAAGCTAAATCTTCTAATCGATAATTCGGCCATAAAAATAACTTTAATTTACTAAGTTTATTTTTATACTCTTTGCTTTTATCCAAAACCTGATGGTTTACCTTATTCCTATTCACCAATGCTGAATTTTTATGCATATCATTTATATTCCGAGAATTGAAACAAATTAGAATTCGAAATTCTCTCCGAAGTCTTGGTGATAAAAGGTTTTCAGGAACAAACAAATCATAATGATTTTTATCTCTATTTCCAGTCATCTTTTTATATTTGGTAATGACTTCAGCATAATTCTTATCAACATCGGTTTTTTCTCGGTATTTTTGATTAAGTTTGTGTTTACTTTGATGAACCAATGAAATACCAATGGTTTGATACATAATAAATTGTCCATCATTTTTTATAGATAAACGAATTGGTTCAATAACCAAAATTCCTCTTTTGATGAATTCCGTAAGAGTTAAATTTTTCTGAATCATCAGAATATCAAGACTCATTTCTCCTCTTTGAATAGAGGATATAGTTATTTCTCGTGGATTTATCAGTCGAAGCAGGAGACAATATACTTTGATGTTATTGATTATTTTTTTATTTAAAATATCATCCAATCGCAATTGAAAATTAAAATACCTTTTTAGTAAGAAATCAAACTCTGCTTTTGTTTTTGTATTGTTCTTATATTGTTTTTTATTATTATGTTTTTGCATGTCGGAGTCCATATAATCTTCTTCGACATCTTTTTCGTGGTTTGAAAAAGTAAATTCAAGGTTTGCTTGGTCCACAGATTCTTTTTGCTCTTTATTTCGTTTTTTTAATTCAAAAGATTTTTTTTCATTTGAGGATATTGATATAAAAGTATCTTTTTTTTTATTTTCAGCAATCCTTTTGTTTTCAATATCAGTAGCCTTTTCAATTATATTAGAATCTAAAAGAAGTAATTTTTTTGGTATAACCCACGGTTTAGTTTTATACAAATTATAAAATATCAAAAATTCTGGGAAAAACCAACGTTCAAGATTGGCGATGGGACGATTTAATATTTCTTCATTCATTCCCATCCAATCAAAAAAAAAAAGTTGATTGAATAAATTTATTTCTTGATCTTGATGAATCGTGAGAAAAAAAAAAAATTGCTTTTTTATTTTATCAATTGTTTGATAATTATTAAATTTAGCCTTAGTATATTTTTTATTACTGCTTAGGTCAGTATCAATATTAATCCAAGTTTCGATATCTATTTTGTTTCTAAGACAAAAATGGATAATTCTCCAATCAAAATATTTTCTATCCGGACTTTTCTCCATATCTCTAATATCATCTTGTACTCGATCATTATTGATAGGGATAATAGGAATACCTTCCAAAGATTTTCGTTTATTTGTGTTGGAATTAGAAAAAACTTCTTGATTATTTTTTACGTGTAATGAGAATTCATAAATTGAAGAGTTCTTCGTCTCTTCAGAATTGATAGATTTATATGCTAACCGATCATATCTATATTGTTTTTTAAAATTCTCTTTTTCATTCAGTAATGAAGCCATTTCAAAATTTTTTCGTTTTTCATAGTAACTAAATTTCATTTTTTTAGATGAATTGCCTAAATCCTTATTTTGATTCAGCCTGTGATGATTTAATCTATTTCGCCATTTTTGTGGTACTAGTCTAGACCACCTAATGTAAGATATATCATATTGATAATGATTCCTTAACCAACTTATCCATTGATTTATTCCAGAATTCTGACGATTCTTATGTCTTAATTGAGAAAGAACAAGTTCTGGTGTTCCAACAAAATAACCCCCTATTTCATTCTTAATAAACGGAGCTGCTCCATTATATTGAAAGAGAGATTTTAACTTATAAAAATCGAAATTAAGAAATTGGGTTTGTGAAAGTTTGTAAAATACATAGGCTTGTGAAAAGTGGGATAAGTCAAAAAAAGTATTTGAATTCTTATTACTAAGATTCGTATTATATATTGCCTTTTTTATAGTCGAAATAAAGTGAATTAAACTTTGATTTGTTTTATCCATTTTTTCTTGATTTGTTTCATTATTGGTAATGTATTTATTAATAATTTTTTTTATTGATTCAAGAAATGGTTGTGTATTGATCCTAGGACTATGAATGATCCACAGAAAGATATTTATGTATATCCTTTCACTGAAAAATTTTATAAAAAAATGTGATTTGCGTATTAGTCGAGCATTTTTTCTTTTTACTAGCTGCCAAATAGTTTTTTTTGATTCCAACCTTTTATCATCATCACTTATTTTGTTAGAACGAATATTTCGATCCGGAATTAGAAATCCGCCCTTTTTTTCATTTGTAATTTTTTCTATTTGATTTATGATCGTGTTTGTTCTATCCGTTAGATCCTGCATTTTTTTTTCTGTGAACGAATAATTTGTCCAATTCTGAGGTATAGTTTCAACGGACGATGGTATAGTTTCAATGGATGATTCATGAATCATCAGATTACTGATTATCAAATCTTTTTTAGTTTTACTCAATTCATATACTTTTCTTTTTCTCAATCCCAATAATAATAGAATTGGATTTTTTTTTGAGAGTTCTTTTTTTATTTCTTTTAAAAACAGAATGCTTTTAATGACCCATTTTTTTATTTCTTTTGAAACATTTAGAAACAATTTTGTTTTTTCTTTAAAAATTGTTAGAATTAGAAAGCATTTAGTTTTCAATTTTCTAATTTTTCTTTTGAGTTCTTTAAAAATGGGTTCGAAAAATGAACGTTGTTTTCTGGGAGAATCAAAAGGGAATTCCGCTTCCATTCCAAAAATTGTTAAAAAACAAGAATCATTTTTTGAATCTTTATTTTTCATTAGATCGTTATAAGGGGCTCGGGGGTTAGATCTATGCCAAGGTTTCAGACGAAAAGGAAATAGAATTTTAATCTGCATACCGTCTGTTAACCAGTTTTTTGGAAATTCTTTTTCTGATAATTGAACGCCATTATAGGTGCATTTAACATGCATTTCTCGATTCCAATCTTTAAAATCCTCGGACCATTCGGGAACTTGAAATAATAGGATACGCGCGGTGTTTTTAACGATTATCAATGAAGGCAATATAATATATTTTCTAAGAATCGATTGGGTTACTAACAAAAAACCTCTTATTACTTGAGCAAGTAAAATACTATCCCAGCCTTCCGCTATTTCTATACGTACTTTCTCCTTTCTTTTGGCTTCCTCTTTTTTATACTCTTCTCTTTTTTTCTCACTTTCTTCGGTAGTTTTCTCTTTAGAATCCGAAATTTTGAGTTCTGTATTTGTCCACATACCATTTCTCAAAATTAAGTTTATACGTTCAGAAATATCAAAAGAAAAAATGGGGGATTTGTTTATTCGGTCCAAAAAGAGGGGGGAATGCACATCCGCCTCAAATAATTTCCAAGTAACTATTTTACGTCTTTGAGCACGCACAGAACCTTTGATTAGGTCTCTACGAAAATCCGATTGTTGTGAATAACGTATCAAAGCTACTTCGTCCGGTTGATCAGTATTATTAGTTTCTTGGGTATTACTATAAGTATCCGTATTCTGTTGGTTATCAGTAAAAATAACGACACGTTTTGCTTTTCTTGAGCGAATCTGCTGATTTTCTCCTCCATTTTCTAGGTTTTCTCCCTCCTGTTGTTCCAAATCGTTAATTAATTTGTATGACCATCGCGGGACTTTTTTATGGATTTCTTTTAGTGCAATAAATTTTTTTTTTATCGTTTTCTCATTTGGAAGAGCTGTATTTACATCAAATAAAAATTTGAAAATTTTTATTCTATCTTCTGAATCACGTCTTACTTGTTCGTGTTCCGGAACTAAAAAAGGTGTTTTAAAATTTAAACGTGATGTTGATTGTACAGCAAATTCATTGATTAAGTTCAATAAATAATCCATTTGCTTTACGCATGCTTTTCTATCAAACGGATTTGGTTTTTGTTCAAATTCTAGGCGATTAATAATAAGAAGGATACTATGAATCTTATTTATACAAAACTTTTCCATATAATTTTTTCTAGAAATATCATTTTTAATTGATAGTGAAAACAATCTTTTGATTCGTCCACGATAGGGTCCATT